ATCAAGGAGACCCCCCCGGAGAACCGTATATGAAAATTTCATCTCGTACGGCTCAAACAGAAACACCCAAATACTAGTTCTAACGGATGTGTGCAATAGAAAGTTTGAAATTTCTTAATTCTATGATTCAACTTTTTCTGAAGATACGAAAGAATAAAAATCCGAAAGATCTTCTTTGTGGTTATAATGCCAAAAAATCAAGTCGGCTCATTCGTCGATATATTAATCGTTATAGGCCTCTTGAGTCTTCTATATTACCTATTATTTTCTTTGTTGTTATTTATGTGTAATGCGGCTTTACTACTGTTTTCTTTATTATTGATAGGAATTCTCTTGTTAAGACCCTATGAATTCATTAAAACCTCAGATTCATACTAGAACCACGATGATTCAACAAAACCCTTTCAAACTAAGTCCAAAAATTCCCTGAGTAAGAACGATTGGATCATCACTTATTTAATGAATAGATATAATGACTAAAAATACAAAGAAATCTTTGTCCTTTGATCAAACTAAGCATAAGCGAAAGTTTGAAAGAATAAAAATCTTTATATTTATAACTTCTAACTCTTTGAAAAAAAAAAAAAAAAATGGAAGTCCGGCTACGAGGTCTGACTATTAAGTATGAATCATAGTTCTAATACTTTGTAATCTATTTCATGTATTACGTGCTCCAGATACTAGAATGAATATCTGACGAAGTAAAACCATCTCTATCAAGATGACAGACCCATTCTCTGTACTATCCATAGGATCAATTATACCAAGTCACACACTCATATTCCGGAAATACAGAAACAAAGAAATTCCACGATCAAACTACCAAAATAGAATGGGATAAAAATCAGAAACCTAAACGTTTCACTTTGTATTGAAGTATTGAATTGAAAAAGCTAGTTAATGGTTCTTGTGAATCTAATTCATTGAAATTCCATCCAGTAAAATGGAAGAATTATAAATCTCCAAAATAATAGATAGGAATATCGCAAATAGAGCCATTGCGAGACCCATCAAAGGAGTAGTTCCCCACCCCGGGGCTACTTTACCATATTCTGAATTCAATGGTTTCAATAAACTCCCTGCATTAGTTCGTTTTGGGCGGCCAGATCTAGAACTACCCTCGACGGTTTGTGTAGCCATAATATTTTATATTCAGTAAGATCTGTTGACTTTGTATACCATTCCGTTGTAAATAAATGATCTTATCATAGATCCATTGTGGTCTTAAAACTATATAATGTCTTAAAACTATATAATAATGGAAACAGCAACCCTAGTTGCCATCTTTTTATCTGGTTTACTTGTAAGTTTTACTGGGTACGCCTTATATACTGCTTTTGGGCAACCCTCTCAACAACTAAGAGATCCATTCGAGGAACACGGGGACTAGTTGAAGTAATGATCCTCCCAATATTGGGAGGATCATTACTGTCAATTGAGATAATGAAAAATCATTTCACCTTTTTAGTTGGAACTTTAGGCGGTTCTCGAAAAAAGATAGCGAAAAAAATTATTCCTAGAGTTGAGACTAAAAGGAATGTATAAACCAATGCTTCCATAGATTCGATCGTGGTTTACAATTATAGCTTCCATACCTGTTTATTTGGGAGCGTCTCCCGGATAAATAAAGAACAAGAGTCAAAGAAAGGGCAGTGATTCAAATCAAGATTTATATGGTACCCTATAATCAAAATCAAATCACAAAAAGAAAATAAAAACGAAAAGTAACAAGTAACAAAGCAATATTGTATCAGACTACTTGTCTTCTTGTAGTTGGATCTCCAAGTTTTTGGAATGCTCCAAATTCTACTTGAGCATCTAAATCTGGATCAATACCAGCAAAAACATCCCTAAACAAAGTTCTAGCACCATGCCAAATGTGTCCAAAGAAAAAGAGCAAAGCAAACGAAGCATGTCCAAAAGTAAACCAACCCCTCGGACTGCTACGAAAAACACCATCGGATTTCAAAGTAGCACGATCTAATTCAAAAATTTCACCCAATTGAGCACGTCTAGCATATTTTTTCACAGTAGCAGGATCGCTATAACTGACTCCATTGAGTTCGCCGCCATAGAACTCGACAGTTACACCTACTTGTTCGACACTATATTTTGACTCCGCCCTTCTAAAAGGAACATCGGCTCTAACAATACCGTCTCCGTCTACCAAAACAACCGGAAATGTTTCAAAAAAGGTAGGCATACGACGTACAAAAAGTTCGCGCCCCTCTTTATCTCTAAAGATAGGATGCCCTAACCACCCAACAGCTATTCCATCCCCGTTGTCCATTGAGCCCGCTCTGAATAACCCCCCCTTTGCCGGATTATTGCCGATGTAATCATAAAAAGCAAGTTTTTCAGGAATTTTAGACCAAACTTCAGATAAACTTTGATTTTCAGCTAACCCAGCACCAATTCTTCGATATATTTCTTGTTGGAAGTACCCCTGATCCCATTGATAACGAGTGGGACCAAATAATTCAATCGGGGTAGTTGCTGAACCATACCACATAGTTCCAGCAACTACAAAAGCTGCAAAAAAGACAGCAGCAATACTACTAGAAAGGACGGTTTCAATATTTCCCATACGTAATCCTTTGTATAGTCGTTGAGGGGGACGGACACTAAGATGGAATAGACCCGCCAATATGCCCAAGGTACCTGCTGCAATATGATGAGAGGCTATTCCTCCCGGAACAAAAGGATCAAAACCCTCCACACCCCACGCTGGATTTACGGATTGTACCCTTCCGGTTAGTCCATAAGGATCGGATACCCATATTCCAGGACCATACAATCCTGTTACATGGAATGCACCAAAACCAAAGCAAGCCACCCCTGATAGAAATAAATGAATTCCAAAGATTTTAGGCAAATCCAAAGAGGGTTTTCCTGTACGTTCATCAGTAAATATTTCTAGGTCCCAATACACCCAATGCCAGATAGCTGCCAAAAAGCACAGGCCAGAAAATACAATATGTGCACCGGCCACACCTTCATAACTCCAAATACCCGGATTCGTTACAGTCCCCCCTGTGATACTCCAACCGCCCCATGAATTGGTTATTCCCAAACGAGTCATGAAGGGTATAACGAACATACCCTGTCTCCACATTGGATCAAGAACAGGATCAGAAGGATCAAAAACTGCTAATTCGTATAGAGCCATCGAACCGGCCCAACCAGCAACCAGAGCTGTATGCATTATATGGACAGAAATCAAACGACCGGGATCATTCAATACGACGGTATGAACACGATACCAAGGCAAACCCATGGAAATACCCCTTTATCAATGAAAAATAGACACAATGTAACTTTATTGCATTAGAAAAAACTATGCTGTAGACCCTCTGTTTAGTGGATTATCTTATGTAAAGGATTAATATTTGTTTAATTCTTTTCGTAATAATTACTTTTAGTAATAATGAAACTGTTTTGTTCGTAGGAACAAAAAGAAGCAGATCTATTCTACACCCGATAAGTACCAATATGCAATGGTAGGGGAGTTGATACTGTTTTATAGGAGTGAATGCCTATCTATATTTGTTCAGCATTCAAAGGACTTGTTTGTAAGAAATTTCCCTTATTCATTTTGTCTTCTTTTCTTTTTTTATGAACTTAGTCAATCTATGGATAAAATATGATAATAAAATTTGATAAAGGCCAATCTTATTAGAACAATAAACCCATTGTTACGCTTTCACATCAAAATTTAATAAAGGCCAATCTTATTAGGACAATAAAAATAAACCCATTGTTACGCTTTCACATCAAAGCGGGATACAGTACTTAACTTTTCTTTTATTTATAATGCCTATTGGTGTTCCGAGAGTACCTTTTCGAAGTCCCGGAGAGGAAGATGCATTGTGGATTGACGTATAGTGCGACTTGTCAGATATATTGGGTCATATGGTATTTCCCCGTTCTCTTCCCCGATCGAGATATCCTCCCTTTCGCCCAAGAAAGATTGATAAAATTATCAAAAATTTGGAGCGTGAAGTGCAATTAGATCTATTTTTTCGGGAGGGTATACAGATTAATATTATCAATTAGAATAATTTATGGTTGGCTTGGTTAGGCCAATAAAATGCAGTATCCAGGCTCCGTTTAGAAAAAAAAAACCAATTAGTAATAAATATATTTATGATTGCTAGGTTATATCATATTCTATTTCTTTATATATTTATAAATAAAATTTATAAATAGAAGTGATCTCAAACCGTTAATCAATCGAGTAATATGATGAATGCGGTGAATATTTGTTGTAAAACATGAAATAAATTGAAAAAAAGGAAGTTGTATCAAAAGGACGTGGTATTGGAGCATTTGTCCTATATGTGCAAATCCAAATCGGGCGGATCTTTACTCGGAGTAGAGCATAAACCTAAAAAAATTGAAGAAGCCCGTTCAGGAACAAGAAAATTACATCGCGATTTAGATTGTATCTCGATGAAACAATACATCAACGAGAAGTTAGTTAGATAAGTTTAGTAATTTTTTTTATAGATAAAGGGTCCAAAACCCATCTTTCTTGAAAAATGGAAGAAAGGACTCTTTTTTATAATTTATAAGTTTTTATAAGTTAAAGGCCTGCTATGAAAAAAAAGAAAGCGCTAGAATCTACATCTACACATTGATTCTTTTTTTTGGTGGTTTTTGTTGAACCGTATGCATCAAAAGGTGCATGTACGGTTTATTTTATAAGGGATACAACTTTATCCCAATCAACCGACTTTATCGAGAAAGATTACTTTTTTTAGGACAGGGGGTTGATAGCGAGATCTCGAATCAACTTATTGGTCTTATGGTATATCTCAGTATAGAGGATGATACCAAAGATCTGTATTTGTTTATAAACTCTCCTGGTGGGTGGGTAATACCCGGAGTAGCTATTTATGATACTATGCAATTTGTGCGACCAGATATACAGACAATATGCATGGGGTTGGCCGCTTCAATGGGATCTTTTATTCTGGTCGGAGGAGAAATTACCAAACGTCTAGCATTCCCTCACGCTTGGCGCCAATGAGTTTTTTATTTGATTTGAGAGAAAAAAGAAGACTATGCCTTCGCGATATATGAAATATGAATATTAAGTAATAATAGCATGGCACTTCGAATTCGATATGAAAAGTTTTTTTAACCCTTAAATTATGTATCGAAAGAGTGGTATGAGATAAAAAAAAGTATTTCCGATTTTATCCGACCTGTCGGGAGTCCTATTTCAGCGTCACAAACCTTTTTGTTTTCACGCCGGGGGCTCTTAATCTTAACAATATTTATGTTATGAAAGAATATGAAAATAAAAAAAATATTGTTTTTTTATTTGAAAAAAAAAAAAAAGAAACTTTGGGATTGCTAAATAACAGACGAAATAAATATATAAAGCAACGGAGCCATCGTAGTATTTTTGAACTACTCCAAAAAGAAGGGTGGTTATTGGATCGTTTATCAACCTGAGTCTGGTAGACTCTATAATTTATTTATTTTATATTTTTTCGATCGATGTAAGTAAGGTAAAAAAACGCGAATTCCATTATAGAGCCGTATGCAATGCGCAAAAGATGCCTGTACGGTTGTTCAATTAGATCTTTTTTTTATTGTTTATCTCTTCAACTTTCATCATGCGAGATAGAATAAACATTTATGATGTTATATCATCAGGGTAATGATCCATCAACCCGCAAGTTCTTTTTATGAGGCACAGACGGGAGAATTTATCTTGGAAGCGGAAGAACTACTGAAGCTGCGCGAAACCCTCACAAGGGTTTATGTACAAAGGACAGGCAAACCCTTATGGGTTGTATCCGAAGACATGGAAAGAGATGTTTTTATGTCAGCAACAGAAGCCCAAGCTCATGGAATTGTTGATCTTGTAGCGACTGAATAAAAAAGAAGAAATAACAAGAATTTCACACGAATCCGTGATTTGGGATTTTACCTTCTTACCGGATTTCATATTTTATTCATTAATCTATTAATATAGAAATAAAACAATCCACAACCATCCGGTTAAGATCAATCTAAACCAGCCCATATATGTATATGATTCAACATGCCAACTATTAAACAACTTATTAGAAACACAAGACAGCCAATCAAAAATGTCACGAAATCCCCCGCTCTTGGGGGATGTCCTCAGCGACGAGGAACATGTACTAGGGTGTATGTGCGACTCGTTCAGATCATGGGCTAGGACAAAAGAAAGAAAACAATTGATCCAGTATCAACGATCAGTACCAGCGAATCGGATAGAATGTAAGAACCCCATTCAATATCTAAAAAAAAAAAAGATCTATCCTTATATTATGGTATCAAATGTATGGTTTCCGTTGGTGCAAATCACCTCAATTTAAAATTTAAAATGAGAAAGAGTTCTCCATTGATAGCAAATGGTATCCATTAAGCAGGGGAAATCCTATTTTAAAAAGCAGTTATGCTTTACTCTTGCAAGAACGGACTAACAGGGTCAGCTACTCGGCTAATCTTCATAATTAAATACCGTTACTGTATAAGTAGATCTCGTTGTGAAAGACCTAGTACTGTTGTGGGTAGAGCCAAAGAGTGTTGAACTGTACAAGTTAACAATAACATTGATTAAATGAAAGAAAGAAGGGCTCCGGTGTATAGAGAGGACCTCACCGTTTAAGAAGTAACCATAGAAACGATGGAACCCACCATATCCATTTATATTTACTACTTTTTTATTTACTATGTGTTTTTGATACCTAGTATCAATACAACCTTTTTCTAGGCATTTTACCTAGAAAAAAAAATAGTGGTCGGGAAGGTTATAGTAGCAAAAGCCATTGGAATTTTTTTTTTATACGTTGGAAGAATCCGTTTTGTTATTAATAGACTAGGACACAGGAAGGGAATAACTGAAAGAAAGGAAATCCAGTAGTTATTCATCAAAGTTTCATTTATTCAATGACCAGAATTAAACGAGGGTATATAGCTCGAAGACGTAGAACAAAAATTCGTTTATTTGCATCAACCTTTCGAGGGGCCCATTCAAGACTTACTCGTACTATTACTCAACAGAAAATAAGAGCTTTGGTTTCGGCTCATCGGGATAGAGGTAGACAAAAGAGAGATTTTCGTCGTTTGTGGATCACTCGGATAAATGCAGCAATTCGCGACAATAAAGTATACTTAAGTTATAGCGGATTAATAAACAATCTGTACAAGAGACAGTTGCTTCTTAATCGTAAAATACTTGCACAAATAGCTATATTAAATAAGAATTGTCTTTATATTATTTCCAACGAGATCATAAAATAAAGAGATTGGAAGGAATCCGTTGGAATAGTTTAAATGGAGTTCCCTGGAGAATGAACTCTGGGAAGGTAGAGTAGAAATTAGTATGATAAAATATGATAGATAAAGTTATCAAAATGAAGAAACAAGTTTAATAAAAAATATTTATTCTTCTCCAATTTTTTTCTTACGACACGAAAATCAAATCTCTATTTTTCTATTTTTCGAACAAAAAAAACGTCAATCCGCATTTGAATTTGGATTGTAATTTTTTTTTGATTCAATTGAAGAGTGAGCCTATTTTTTTCTGGTTCTAAAACCGGAAGTTCTGGCGTTTGATTCGCTTCGTTCAAATTGTTTCTCATTATTAAGAAAAGGTAACGGAGATAAAATACGAGCTTGTTTTATAGCAATAATAATTAATCGTTGTTGTTTTAAAGTCAATCTATTCACCCGTCTAGATAATATTTTTCCTTGTTCGCTAATAAATCGACTAATTAAACTCATGTTTCTATAATCAATTCGATCCCCCGATTGGATCGGAGGCAAACGCCTACGAAAAGATCGCTTGGATTTAAGAAAGATTCGCTTGGATTTATCCATGGTTTGTTTATTCCTTATCTTGAAAATCCCAACCCTATTTCTTAATTCTACATCATGTTGGATCCGATCGAAATAGGATTTGGTTTGTTTATATTTAAATAAATATATGTTATATATATTGTTATATATAATATGTAATATGTAATTTTTCATCTTTCTTAGAAGACTCACATACGAGCGATCAGTTCGATCTATTTCTTTATCTCCCCATGAATCGTATGTTTGTAACAACAGGGACAAAACTTTCTTAATTCCAATCGACTGGGTGTATTATGTCGATTCTTTTGAGTAATATATCTGGAAATGCCCATTGATTCCTTATTAACACGATTTCGAACACAGCTGTTACATTCCAAAATAACCGTTACTCGTACATCTTTACCCTTGGCCATGAACCTCCTTTGGTTTTTGATTAACTCAATTCTTTAGTTTTCCGATCCGAAGCGAGGGCCGAAAAGAAGCAGGTAACTCGAAATCAAATTATGAAAGAAAGATTTCGTTGCAATCAATATAGTAATAATAAGTAATATAATGATTTCGAACTATATTTAATTTATAATTAAAAATTGCTGTACAGTATTTCATTTTCAATTAAGTATCTTGTATGATATTGTTGACCCAACCATCAAATTTTCATTTCCACTCTATTATTAATTATTAATTAAATTTTGGCCTGGGCTCGAGTTCATAGTTTCACTGAGGGCAAAACCTCTTTTCTTTATTTTTTTTTAGAATAAGTTCTAAAAAAAAAATAAAGAAAAAAGAAGGGAAGGGTAGGGATTAGTTACAGATATTTGATTGTATCTCTAATCTTCTTCCCCCCTCCCGTATCAATAACTAAAATGAAAAAAAGGGGAATATCAACGCATCCGGAAAAAAACGATTGATCTCTATCAATAAACCTGCTAAAGACCCGAACCATAGAGTACTTACTACCGGTGCCACGGAGAGATATGTTTTTAGATCTCGCATTTTAAAAACTCCTCTTTCTTTTGTAATTTTATTGTAATTTGTAATACATAATGGTAATACATATATGATCAGATGTGTATATGTAGTTAATGACCGACCGCGTGTATTTGTACGCGGAATCCCTAATTCAAATTGAAATGTACAAAATATATTTTACTTTTCTTAAAAGAAAAAAATACGTCCCCCTCCGCCGGAAATTCCTTAAAAATCTTCATTTTTTATGGTAGGTTTCATATTTATTTCATACTTTACATAACATAATTAAAATAGAAAAAAAGTCTTTTACTATATTAATATTATATGTTTGTTGTATAATATACGAGACCAAAAAGAAGAAATGACAGGATAATTTGTGTATATCAATGGAGGAAATAAAGATGTGGAAAACAAGACAGGGATTCTCTACAATGACACTGTAGACCAATTGAAAGGGATGTAGCGCAGTTTGGTAGCGCGTTTGTTTTGGGTACAAAATGTCACGGGTTCAAATCCTGTCATCCCTACCTATTACTTATCTTCTGAGCAGTAACACGGAATCAATTGAGATCGATTAAAAAAATTGGACATACATAATAAATCTTTTATTTTATGATGGAAGATGGATTGGGGTTACAATAATATTTATTGTGATTGTGATAATAAAGCGCTCTTAGTTCAGTTCGGTAGAACGTGGGTCTCCAAAACCCGATGTCGTAGGTTCAAATCCTACAGAGCGTGATTCCGTGTTCTTGTTAATCGCGTTAGGTCGAAAATTACACTGAATTAATTGAACAACAATCTTAATCCGACCTCCCGCAGATTAAATAAAGGAAGTAGGAGTAGGGGGTCAATCAAAAAAGAGATGTTAATTAATCAAAGGTCCAACTGATCACCACGTCTGTATTGTAAATATGCAGTTACGAATAATCCAGCCAAAGTAATAGGAATTAGACCTAAAACGATTCCAAATAAAAAAACTTCAATCATTTCAATTTGTTTTGAAAGGGGAAAGGGGAGGTAATATTTATCCTTAAATATTAATCTGTATTGACTCAATGGCCAAGAGTTGTAAATTGATACGGTAAGGAACTGTAGAATATATGAACTACCATAGAAAGATTTTTTATGAATTGTTCATTTAATTAATTTCAAATAAGTCGTATCTTGCTCAGACCAATAAATA